ATCCCGGGGGGACCGTATAGGCTTTCTACCAGTGCTCTATTCATAGTCTCTATCTATCACTGACCGGTCTGGATCCTAGTAGTGTTGATGAAGGTAGGCTTGCATAGCACGCAGTAGGCGTCGTAGCAAGAGTTGTAGGCTACACTCGCTGCTTTTCTGGGCGTAACAAGCTGGATATGGAAAAGAGGAAAGATTCCCCTCTCTTTCACAACTCGGGCACCTGGTTGGCCCCTTTCTCTTTCCGCCTCTCACCTGTAGCAGGTCTGCCATGAGCAACAAGCCACATTCCAGAGTTGGCCCTCTGACATCCTATCGGCTTCCAGATCCTGTTCCATCGGAAAAAAGTCCCCAAGGGTCCTAACGGAGAAGGGAAGGCCCCACACTGGGATGTCTTGATCCTGATCATCAGAGCATCCTATCGTCCACAAGGCGATCTTTCCTCTATCTCAAAGAGAAGAGAGACCAAGCGAGTGAAGAAAGAGACTGATGCATTTTCTTCTTCGAATCCGAGGCCCAACCATCAAAAGAGCCTTTTAGGCGCACTGATCAACCTGACCTGACCTTCCTTTCCATTCTTCTTGCCACCTCTTCCTCTCCCCATCTCGCCTTGGAAGCGCTCGACAAGAAGATTCTAAGAGCTTCCTACTCTACTACTATGGAATGAATGGGTCCCTCACAACGCCTTGATACCCATCCAAACCACTGGTTGTTTGCCGCTTCAACAGTATGTTGTCTCTGTAGCGACAGGAACCCTCTGGTCGAATGATGGAAAGCACCAAGGAGAATGGGAGCAGGATTTGAAACAACTGCTTCTGCCTGCCCGGAAGACTTTCCATCTTCTTTTGTCGGCCTGCCATGAACCTTGATCCTGCTCCCTACGGCTATTCTTTTCTCTCTTTGGCCAGAAGACATACGAAGACAAATGAGATCAAAGACGCCATCATTGAGGCAAACAATGCAATAGCTTCGGTTAGAGGTGTTGTAATACAGGTGTAACAACTCACACTCACTCTTCTCTTTTTCCACGTGGCGGGCGCTCATCAAGTTTTGGTTGAATCTGCCAAGACCAACATCTTCGTCCTTTTGGGGTTCATGCTCTCAATGGTGAATCGATCATTCGCTATCCTTTGAGTGTTGAAAGAACGGAATGGAAGAGAAGTAATGAAACCTGCGATTGCTACTGAATAACCTCCTTTGACTTTCTCAATAAGAAACCCTTTCACCTTTTGATTCGTTCGCCAAATCTTGTTCAGCTCCATCCAAGCTCGGTTTTGTCTGAATCTTCGTGGAAGAAGAAGAAGCGGTTCACCAGCCACTACATCTGTGGATCCCACCAACTCATTCAACCTGGCGGCTGCTCGCTCTTTGATTAGTGATTCACCGGCCACTAGATCGATGAAGAATCTCTCCAAAATCCGCTCTTTGATCAGTGATTCACCAGCCACTACATCCAGGGATCCAACCTTATTCTCAAACCTGGCGGCTCGGTTGATTGGCACTCCTGTAGGCTCATCTTGCATACAAATTCTGGGGGTCCCAGGTCCTGCATCCACCAAGAACATTTCTTCCCTTAAGCGTAAAACGGAAGATTGTAAGGCGTTTCCACTACATAAGAGAAAACTTGAATTAGATCTTGGAAATGATCGACTCAAATAGATGCTCATCAACCGCTTTTTTATGGTTCTTTCTCCTCTTCCTATTGTTTGTGTATGGCTCAGAAGCATCCAGCAGCGCCACGCCAGTCGAAAGAGTTCTGCTAATAATAATAAGCAAAACACTTCGCCAGGACCCCACCTTTCTTTATTAAGTAGGAAAGCTACTCTGCGGAGTGGAGCGTCCGCCAGGCCCTTCTGGAGTCGTCATCGAATGAACCTCCATCAGGCGTTTCGCCTCAGACGGAAAGTAGGACGGAAGGTGAGGAAGCCGACCCAACTCCGAATGCCGACGAAAGCCTGGATCTCGCGTTCATCCGCTTTTTTAGCTCAGCACGCTCTTGAGCCTCATGGAGCCACTCCGCCGTTCCGGTACCTGAGCCTGCTAGGCAAAAAGCTCCTCCGCCGCTGGGATTGGAGCCGGCACCTCGCTAGGACTCTGCGGTTCCCCCGTCCCCCTCCGAAACCTGAGGTGGGTATTACCGGTGCAGACGGGCCCGCCCGATGGGAAAAAGAAGCACTCCCCCGCTCGAGAGCGCGAAGCGGGTGAGCTACCCGCGCGGGAGTCGTATCCTGCGGGGGGTTACCCCCCCAAATCCCCGGGGAACGAATCCATTATCAGAGGTTCCCTCCACAAATGGATGGTCATCGGCCCGCCCCAGGGGGAATTACCAATTTCACCACTTCCCAGCCAGACTAAATCGAAATCATGCCCTTCTTTTTCTTTTCATATATCTTGATATTGATGAAGAGGTTACCTCTCCCTCTCCTAGTTCAAGAAAAGCGGCGAAAAGCTCGTCCGAGTTTTCCTGGGATCCTTCCGGTTCCAGGGCTTCCTGATCCAACTCATCCCCATCATCACAAGCTGCGACGACGGGAAGAAAAAGAAAAGACCCAGGAAGCCGTCGAGGAGCCCAAAGAACCTGAGTGGGGACAGGGATGAGAGAATCTCCAGAAAGATGATTCTGGTAGAGGGGTGATTGATGCAGGATCCGGACAAGCTCAAACTAAAGAGTCCTTATCGTTTCCCTTATCGTAGGAGTGGGATTTTGAAGAAGATTGGAAGCATTCACACACAGATAGAAAGAAGCATGACTCCTTTCCCTCCTCTTCCTATTTCTTGATCAGAAGCCTGCCCAGCTCCCCTTCGACTTGCATGTGTTAAGCATATAGCTAGCGTTCGTTCTGAGCCAGGATCAAACTCTTCTTTTTAGGTGGATTGGACCTGCTAAAGGTAGAACCTGGTGAACCGGGCGTACTCCTTCACATCTCTTCTCTCTCCTGACCTCTCCGTTTCTTAGTCTGAAGTCAGATGCGATGGCAATGACTCTGACGATTCCACCTTTCGCTTTCCACAGATCCGCAAGAGACCCTTATTTACTAGAAAGTAGTCTGTCGCTCACCCGTCATCAAAAAAGAAAGAAAACCCTTCTGGTGTGTAGTCCGATAGCAAGCTTGCTTTCCATCTATTAATGATATGGATATACAGAGTGAGTGGCCAAGGCTTAGCCAACACCAGGATGGAAGTTTTTCCATTTACCTATGCTTATGATTGAGCATCAAAAAAAAGCCCAATGATCCGGTTGTCTGTCGGGCCCCTTGTGAGTTTCGATGGCGGAGTCGAAATGGGTTCTCCACTAAGCATATAGAATTGACGTGGCTCGTCTTTCTCTCTCGCAGCAGTAGGCGATAGGATTCGGACCCATCAAAGGCAGGCATATAGATAAGGGGTCCATTCTTTTGGACTTGAGTTTGGGGAGGTTCGGAAAGAAATTCGAGACGGAGGAAGAAACGGAACGGGAGGACGAGAGGCAGCGAGGTGGGGCTCATCATGGGGATGGAGGAGACATGATCCGTTTCCGGCCCGGAGTTGGGCAGGTCGAGCCATCTCAATCAGTCTTCGTCCATATTGGGAATCAACCACTTCTGCCCTCTTCTATATCCCGCCTCGGAAGGGGATTCGTGCACCAGCAGCTACACCCTCTTCGGCAAGCCCGCCTAGCAAGCCATCCTTTTTTGCGATGGATCGGATGGTACCCATCATCATTCCAAATGGCCCACCGTCGTTCCGACGCCATCCATCTTTTTCTCCAGAGAGGTTTCGGGTCCCTCCGAGGTTCGGAAAAAGATTGGCCACTACTTGGGATGGATATCTTGACGGCCATCTTCCAGACAGATTTGTCTTCCTCTGCCTGCCCATTCCCAGAAAAGATTTTGACCTTCTGTTCCTCCGAGAATAAAGAAGTACCCGAAAAGACTTCCGCGTCCATGAGTCTCGTTGATTCGCTGCTCCTCGAGTCAAAGTGTCCCGCTTCCATTGTGCCTCTACCTCCTCGACGGAGGTTTCACTGGCGCAGTCAGCGAAACAATCCTCTTTGATGCACGGGATATGGGAAATCGTTGGTTTGGGTCCCCCCTCGTATCTGGCATACTTCCTTAGAAAAGACTCGATCGCGTTTTTCAGCAGTTGCTGGAATCTCTTTCACCCCTTCATCCATTCCAACGCCGTTTCCCGTTGAGAGCATGCCCACCTCACGTCCATTGGGAATCCCAACGGTTTTGTTCTTTGTCGTGAGCAACTTCTCTATAGTACTCCTCGAAACTGGAATCTTCGGCAATGACAAAATAATCGGACAGCCAGGGACATAGTCGTGGTTCGTTCACTCTGCCTACGCATCCGATACGAGTACGATTTGGTATCCGGACTAGTCGCCATGCCTTGATATCAACTCCTTAGCTTCTTTATAACATCTAATCCGCATTCTTCCAGCCCTGTTTTCCACATTGGAACCGCAGGTATAGACCAATCCGAAAATCATTGGATTGGAGATTCGCACTCCGGAACTGCTCCCAACGATTCGGAAGGGGATAGGGTCAAAGAAGCATCTATTTCCGCAAGTGAGGGGGGTCGCGGCGGCGGATCGGCGGATGTTGGATCAAAATCGGCTGCGAGAAAATGATAGTATAATACCGATAGCAAGTTTTCGGTATTGCGTCAGGTCAGTATAGAGGCGCTCCTACCTTTACCCATCCCATTTCCACTCGGTGGATCATGGATCGACTGGATCAACTTGGTCATTTGCTGGTGTCCCTACCCCTCCTTTTCTTGAATTGAGAAAGAAAAGATCTGTGCCGGGACGGGATCAACGGATCTATGTAGGGGGCGCTGAATACCGCTCCAAAGCTTGGTAAACGACTCGCTGCTTTCTTTCGTGGGGCCGTACCTCATTTTTCGCTATTGCATTCGTACCTAACGTCATGTCACGTCATGTCACGTCACGTCACGTCACGTCACGTCACGTCACGTCAATTGATGAGCCCCCAACTTTCTGTCGGGAGCAAAGCTCAACGTCGCGAGCACTCTTGCGAGCGCTTGAACTTAATGCAAAGCATCGCGATAGAGTGCTTTGACTTGCGAGCGCTTTCACTTAATGCAAAGCCCAACTATAATAGAAAGTCCTCTTGCGAGTGCTTTGAGCGATAGAGTTCTTTTCACGCTTTGCGAGTGCTTTGTGCAAAGCACTAAGACTTCGCTTTGCGAGTGCTTTGTGGGCTTTGCTCGTAGGGCTGGGCACGCACCGAATGGAGAAGCTTTTCACCCAAACAGGTCATTAGTCGGCCTGAGCTCACGGGCCCGCCCCCTATTTATTCATCTTAATGAAACAATGAAGACGGTCAAATTCCGAAGGTTTTAATGGGACAAATAATCGAGAATGTTTTGCGTAATGATTCGGAAAATTCCTTGGTGGTTAGTACGGAATTGTATGAGCTGCTCCTGCACTTCTTGCTGGGAAGAGATTGCAATAAGCAACGGAGTCTATTGAATGAAAGAACAATTGATGTTATAACAACATCAAATTTCTTAGTTTAGTTAGGCGTAATCAAACCTTTTCATACGCCGAATTAAAGGAAACCGGCATTCAACACAAGCATGGAATGAGTCAAGAATCCAGCATTAATGGTCTTTTGCTCTATACGAAACGCACTGGTCTGTCTGGTCTTCTTTCGGAACACTCCACTACGGCTAATGCTTATGGAGTGCGGAGAAGCAGGGCGGAGCGTTCATTAGATCCTAATTCGATATATATATATGGTAGGCCGCAGTCCGAGTTGTCAACGCTGGGAGAATCCCTACGCCGGAAGCGGTGGAAGGCTTTCTTGGACACATTTATCCGGAAACGGGGCCCACTCACTCTAGTATAGCTCCGGAGGGTGGGGCGTGACTCTTAAGCGGGCGGGCAATCACGGACGCTAAACCATGGCCAACTGCTAGCGGTGATATGATAGTCGCCAGCAGGAACTACACCCAAGGCTTGGCTTGTATTCCGACGCGGAAGAAACTCCGGGCACGAGGCACGTTGGAAGTTCATGGTACTTCCTACATAAGCCGTGATTCTCGGATTAGACACAGACACAAAAGGCGAACGAGGTTCTTAGCCTTTCCCTGAAAGAAGGGTGACGATGCTGGTCCTTCGATTCTATTCCAATTTCATGGAGTAAGATTTTTTCCGGAATGGTTGTCATCAAAGCACTCGCAAAGCGAAACAAGAGTGCTTTGCACAAAGCACGCACTCGCAAAGCGAATCGTAAAAACACTCGCACGCGATGCTTTGCATTAAGTGAAAGCGCTCGCAAGAGTGCTCGCGACGTTGAGCTTTCTTTGCTCCCGACGTTGAGCTTTGCTCCCGAAGGTTGAGCTTTGCTCCCGACCCTTCTCATCAAGTTGGGGGCTTTGCTCGTGACGTGACGTGACGTGACGTTGATCAAAGCACTCGCTTTTCATTGCGTCAGGGCTTTGCTCGAACCTCATTGTTTGAACTATTTACGACGTTTCCTGGGGAGTCGGCATCCATTATGTGGAAGTTGGGTCACATCGTGGATGTACATAATGTTAGATGGCTGTCCTACTCCTTCACTTCGCTTACACTCCGAAAAGGTATAACCTTCTCTCCAGCTCAAGATCACTGCTTTCTTTTTCCTGAAATAAGTGGATCCTTTCACTTTCATTACAACCGACTTCATCCCCATCTTTCTGGCGGATCGCCCGACATGTTCTGCAGTTGCTTCAGCAGCATACCGAGAAAGACGAGACCCCCCTTTGATTTCCTCCAAACAACCTGCGGAGGCCCCAGTTTTTTTATTCCCCCTAGCATCCGTCACGGTAACAAAGGTATTGTTGTGGATCGGTGAGAAATGGACAAAATCTTGGTTTTTCCGCTCCAATTGCTCATCTTCCTCCGAGATGCTCTGTACGAAGTTCATGGATTGGAAACTCCTGCCCGCAATCAGTTCTTGCTCTACGCGCTCGGCCGTCGTTTTTTCCTGGGGCATCGTATGTGAAGGGAAACCACTTGCTCTTCGTAGCGCTCTCACTCATCAGTCGCTTCTGACATTCATTCCATTTTTGCTTTTCCTCGTTACTTGACTGAGCGTAGCGGGCTCCGCGCCCTTTTCATTAAGACCTCTCTTGCGGAACACCTAACAGAAGGTTAGATGCTTTGTTCTGTTATAAACTCATCTACAGCTCATTCGGTTCTCAAATGATTGAATAAGAAAGACTGTTTCCAAAGCTCTTGGCCGAGCTCGCACTGTCTAAGTGCTAGCCCGCCCTTTTCAAAAATTCCCATAAAGAATGTTGGAGCCACTACCCCCTGGATTTGATAATCAATGGAGTCTCTAATCATCACGCTTAGTCATCGAGTCATAACGCTTCTCTCTTTTCTAAACGAAACCCTAGCATCTAACGCTTAGAGAGTGTTGCCTGCGAGCGAAGTTGACTACGACGCCTAACCTAAAAGCGAGTGTAGACTCTGAGCCTACTGCGTGCTATGCAAGCTGTAACTGCAAGCAGGATACAACGTCCATACGTCAGGTACATGTGCTATGCTATGTCGAAAGCGGTACAAAGCACTCGCAAAGCGAAGCATTAGTGCTTTGCACAAAGCACGCACTCTATACGCAAAGCGAATCGAAAAAGCACTCGCACACTCAAAGGGGCTTTTGCTCGTACAAAGCACTCGCACGCAAGTCAAAGCACTCGCACACTCAAAGCACTCGCACGCAAGAGAGCTTTGCTCATTTGGGCTTTGCATTAAGTTCAAGCGCTCGCAAGTCAAAGCGCTCGCAAGTCAAAGCACTCGCAATATACGCGATGCTTTGCATTAAGTTCAAGCGCTCGCAAGAGTGCTCGCGACGTTTCACTTTGCTCGCGACCCTTCCGTTGAGCTTTGCTCGCGACCCTCCCGACCCTTCCGAATAACTGGGCTTTGCTCGTATCAAGTGGTTGCTCGTGACGTGACGTTTGGTTGCTTTCAAACGGAGTAAACAGTAAGCGTAGTTTGATAATAACTGCGTGCGAAGCAAGCCTACATAGGTTGGCTCCCGACCTTCCTTGTTGGAAAGAAACCAGTTGGTGCTTGATTTTGGAGGAAAACCCGGCATGCCGCAAAGGGGCTGACTCTGATTCTCGATTACCGTGCCGCCTGGTTTGCGTTGCTCGGCCAAAAGAAGAAGAAATGTGCTGTGGTGGGAGCGTCCTTACTTCACTTAAGTGGTAGCAGACCTCTTGTCTTCTGTGATAGAGCAACCAACCCGTGCTGCAGGGATGGGAGGATGGAGTGGAAGTGAAGTGGGAGGAAGGGAAGTGCGGGCCGGCCCCCCGTGCTTGTTGCAACTGCGAGATACGGCCTGGTCACCAGAACCTCCACCGTCTACCCATTCCATCCATCCACTCTGTCGATCCGATTCGTTCTTTTCTATAGATAACGCAAGAGAGAACTTATGACCTCGCGGATGGAGAGGGATTCGAACCCCCGGTATTCCTATCAATACTTCGGTTTTCAAGACCGACTCTTTCAACCGCTCAGACATCCATCCCTTCGCGCTTCGCCCTATCTATAGGAAGCGCGCGCTGGCAGGCAGGGGCTGGCTTATCTATGTGATTCGCTACGCTTGCTTTCGCCTATCGGCGGACTCTATTGCCTGCCTCTATTGGTTAGCGACACTTTTTTCCTATTGGTATGTTGGGGTACTTGCTACGCTTCGCTTGTTTCTATATGATAATATGCACCTTGGTCTCTGTGCTCCCTGCGGGCAATGGTTTAGCAAGAGAGTGAAGAACGAACGATCCTCCGAGTGATGGAGTCCGACTCAAGCGAGTGAGTGAAAGGGGCGTGGCAAGAGAGTGAGTTCGACTCGCGAACGATCAGCAAGTGATCAAAGCACTCGCAAAGCGTAGGGCTTTGCACAAAGCACGCACTCGCAAAGCGTGAAAAGCACTCGCAATATCACGCTCAAAGCACTCGCACGCAAGAGAGCTTTGCTCGTTTGGGCTTTGCATTAAGTTCAAGCGCTCGCAAGTCAAAGCACTCTATCGCGATGCTTTGCATTAAGTTCAAGCGCTCGCAAGAGTGCTCGCGACGTTTCACTTTGCTCGTTTAGCTTTGCTCGTTGAGCTTTGCTCCCGACCCTTCTCATCAAGTTGGAGCAAATAATCGAGAATGTTTTTTCGTGGTCCGTTTTGCAGCAGTCAGACAAAATTCCCGATTCTACCGATCGTAGGAATAGAGTTTGAACAGTCAGAAGGCCTATCCGCAGCCATCACTCGTACTACTCACTGCGCTCGCTATAGTCCATTAGTCGGTATACAGTCAAATACCTCCCCTTACTCCGTACCCAGCTTGAGTGTGATAGTCCGTATCCGTACACGGAGCAGGCAATAGAGTAGTCACAGGCATTGCTCGTATCCCTGAAGTGAGGTTTGTTTCTCGTACTCTTGTAGGCTCGTTCCGACTCTTCGTCTACACTCGTAGCTCGCAGTAGGAAAGAGTGGTCTAGTCCGTTCTGTACACCGCCCGCAGTCAGAAAGAGTGTTCTATAATCCACCTTCGTGGAAGTCGAGTCTCAATTCCCTCCTGCCGTGCCGTACACCAAGCAGTAGAGTATACTCTCCTATTTTCCTTGCCCGAGCAGTTAACTACGTGGAAGTACGTGAGGCGACTGACCGAACAGAAAGCCAGTTCCGGCTTGCTCCGCATAGGCTACTCGGAAAATTCTTGGCCAGCCGTCTCTCTCCTCTGGCTCCTTACCCGCCCATTCTTGATGTCGGAAGAAGGATAAAAATAGGGGGAACAGGCCCAGCTGGAGCTTTCGGATGACAACTCCGTAGGAGGGGGGAAAGAATGGGAACTGGAAGCCTACTTACTTTGATTCAAAATTCGGTCTCATACTCCAAAAAAGGAAGCAACAACCTAACGTCACGTTATTAGCAAAGCCCAAAACTCGCAAAGTGAACCGAAGCCCTCGCTTTTCATTGCGTGTCACGTCACGTCACGTCAATTGATGGAAGG